GAGCTGCAAGGTACATTGGTCAAAGTTTCATGATTACCTTATCTCACGCGAATCGTTTACCTGTAACTATTCAATATCCTTATGAAAAATCGATCACATCAGAGCGTTTCCGCGGTCGAATCCACTTTGAATTTGATAAATGCATTGCTTGTGAAGTATGTGTTCGTGTATGCCCCATAGATCTACCCGTTGTTGATTGGAGATTGGAAACAGATATTAGAAAGAAACGATTGCTTAATTATAGTATTGATTTCGGAATCTGTATATTTTGTGGTAACTGCGTCGAGTATTGTCCAACAAACTGTTTATCAATGACTGAAGAATATGAACTTTCTACTTACAATCGTCACGAATTGAATTATAATCAAATTGCTTTGGGTCGGTTACCAATGTCAGTAATTGGAGATTACACAATTCGAACAATTATGAATTCGACTCAAATAAAAATAGCCACGGATAACCCCCTTGATTCAAGAACGATTACCAATTACTAAGATTCCGTTTTGATCTAAAGAAGCGAAGTTTCTTTCATTTTGGTTGGTTAGTAACTACAAAACATAACTATTGATTGGTGAGAATCACGGCTTGATTTGAATTTAGAATAGATTCATATAACCGTGATGATTTCGAAATATCAAATTTCAACTACTCTTTCGGATACAAAAGCGGGATTGGTCCAATAACTGTATCTACATCAATCCACACCACATTAAGATTCAATTCAATTAGGCATATACAAGAAAAAAAAAGAAAGATAGGGTAACCTCTTTTTTCCTGGCCCGGTCAGTAAGGTCATGAAAATGAAATATTTCAACTTATTTATCTCTTATTTTACACATAATGGATTTACCTGGATCAATACATGATATTCTTTTAGTATTTCTAGGATCAGGTCTTATATTAGGAGGCCTAGGGGTGGTATTACTTACCAATCCAATTTATTCTGCCTTTTCATTAGGATTGGTTCTTGTTTGTATATCCTTATTCCATATTCCATCTAACTCCTATTTTGTAGCTGCTGCACAGCTCCTTATTTACGTGGGAGCCGTAAATGTCTTAATCGTATTTGCTGTGATGTTCATGAATGGTTCAGAATATTACAAGGATTTATATCTTTGGACAGTTGGAGATGGAGTTACTTCACTGGTTTGTACAAGTATTCTTTTTTCACTAATTACTACTATCTCAGATACGTCATGGTACGGGATTATTTGGACTACAAGATCAAACCAGATTATAGAGCAGGACCTGACAAGTAACGTTCAACAAATTGGAATTCATTTATCAACAGATTTTTATCTTCCATTTGAACTCATTTCTATAATTCTTTTAGTTGCTTTGATAGGTGCAATTGCTATGGCTCGTCAGTAATAAATACTTAGAATTAGAAATCCAAAATCAAATAAAATAAATAAGGCCGTGTTTTGTTCTGTGTTATTATTATGACATCAATTTCCCTTCAGTTCCATTTTGATATTCTATTGTTCATATATTAAATTGAATGGGTTTGAGTTCGATCCATTACTAATACCTTCCTTTTTTACGTACTTGTTATATTCTAGTCAATCAAATCGGTTAAATTGTATTGTTGTTCATATTGAAATCAATCTCAATTGATGAGGAGTTGGTCAATGATGACCGAGCATGTACTTATTTTGAGTGCCTATTTATTTTCTATCGGTATTTATGGATTGATCACAAGCCGAAACATGGTTAGAGCACTTATGTGTCTTGAGCTTATACTGAATGCGGTTAATCTAAATCTCGTAACATTTTCTGATTTATTTGATAGTCGACAATTAAAAGGAGACATTTTCTCGATCTTTGTTATAGCTATTGCAGCCGCTGAAGCAGCTATTGGGCCAGCTATTGTTTCTTCGATCTATCGTAACAGAAAATCAACTCGTATCAATCAATCGAATTTGTTGAATAAATAGTCGTAATGATATAAATAAAGACAGATATATAGAATATTTACCAATTAGAATTAGCGTGTCGTGTATAACTCGTATGACCATGTTTGCTGAAACGTAATAAATCAAAGTATCTTGGACCTCTCTCATTCTCATGACCAGATCCAGAAGTGGATTGATTATTCAATTAAAAAAAAATTCTGGTAAACCACTGATTCGTCTGGTGTCTACAATATATGATTCAGTTACTACTGATTCAGTTTTTACCAGATCGAAAATTGATAACGTTCAAAAAATTGATAGATCCAATGTCACATTCAGTAAAGATTTATGATACATGTATAGGGTGTACTCAATGTGTACGAGCCTGCCCCACAGATGTATTGGAAATGATACCTTGGGACGGATGTAAAGCTAAGCAAATTGCTCCTGCTCCAAGAACAGAGGACTGTGTAGGTTGTAAGAGATGTGAATCTGCTTGTCCAACGGATTTCTTGAGTGTCCGGGTTTATTTATGGCATGAGACAACTCGTAGCATGGGTCTAGCTTATTGATACGTTTCACAAAATTCTACTAAAATCCATTTG